TTATTTCGACTATAAAAAAGTCACTTTATAATATTAGTAATAGTAAGACAAATTCACATATTTTTTATGACTTATCGTACTTGTCACAAGCATATGTATTTTACAAATTATCACAAACCCAAGTTATTAACTTGTATAAATTAAAATCAGTTCTTCAATATCAAGGAATCCCTTTTTTTCTTAAGCCTGAAATAAAGGATTCTTTTGAAACACAAGGAATAGTTCATTCTAAATTAAGGGATAACAGACTTCCGAGTTCTGAAATGAATCAATGGAAAAACTGGTTAAGAGGGCATTATCAATACGATTTTTCTCAGATCAGATGGTCTAGATTAATACCACAACAATGGCGGAATAGAGTTTATCAACGTCGTATGGTTAAAAGGAAAAATTTCAGCAAATGGAATTCATATGAAAAAGACCAATTAATTGATTACAAAAAAGAAAATATTTTTGAAGTCTATTCATTATCGAATCAAAAAGATAATTTTCAAAAATACTATAAATATGATCTTTTCTCATATAAATCTATTAATTCTGAAAATAAAAAGGACTCATTTATTTCTAGATCGCCATTTGAAGGAAATAAGAATCAAGAGATTTCTTATAATTACAACACATATAAAGACACTTTTTTTGATATACTGAGGAGTATCCCTATCAAGAATTATCTAGGAAAGAGCGATATTCTATATATGGAAAAAACTCCCGATAGGAAATATTTGGATTGGAAAATTCTCCATTTTGATCTTAGACAAAAAGTCGATATTGAGGCCTGGATCACGATCGATGCCAATAGTAATCAAAATACTCATATTGTTACTAATAATTATCAAATAATTGATAAAAAAAATATTTTTGATCTTATGATTCCAGAAATGAATCTACCAAACTCCTCAAAAGTATTTTTTGATTGGATGGGGATGAATGAAAAAATACTAAAGCGTCCCATATTGAATCTGGAACTTTGGTTCTTCCCAGAATTTTTGTTTCTTTATAATACATATAAAACGAAACCTTGGTTTATACCAAGCAAATTACTTCTTTTAAATTTGAATAGAAATGCAAATAGTAATGAAAATAAAAAGATTAATGAAAAGCAAAAGGAAAGCTTTTTGATACCATCGAATAAAAAAATAAAGAATCGAAATCAAGAAGAAAAAAAAACCACAAGTAAAGGGAATCTTGGATCCGTTCTTTCAAACCAACAAAAAGATATTGAAGAAGATTATGCGAGATCGGACATGAAAAAAGCTAAAAAGAAAAAACAATACAAAAGTAACACGGAAGCAGAACTAGATTTGTTCCTGAAACGTTATTTGCTTTTTCAATTGAGATGGGACGATACTTTAAATCAAAGAATGATCAATAATATTAAGGTATATTGTTTCCTGCTTAGACTAATAGATCCAAGAAAAATTTCTATATCCTCGATTCAAAGGGGAGAAATGAGTTTGGATATAATGCTAATTCAGAAGAATTTAACTCTTCCAGAATTGATGAAAAGGGGAATATTGATTATCGAACCCATTCGTCTGTCTGTAAAAAACGACGGACAATTTATTATGTATCAAACCATCGGTATTTCGTTGGTTCATAAGAGTAAGCACCAAACTAATCAAAGATACCGAGAGCAAAGATCTGTTGCTAAGAATAATTTTGATGAATCTATTCCACCACATGAAAGAATAACAAAAAATAGAGACAAAAATCATTTGGATTTGCTTGTTCCTGAAAATATTTTCTCGTTTAGGCGTCGTAGAAAATTAAGAATTCTAATTTGTTTCAATTCAAAGAATAGGAATGATGCAGATAGAAATCCTGTATTTTGCAACGAAAAGAATAGCAGCCAAGTTCTAGGTGACAGTAATCACCTTGATAGAGAGACAAATCAATTAATGAAATTTAAGTTCTTTCTTTGGCCTAATTATCGATTAGAAGATTTAGCTTGTATGAATCGCTATTGGTTTGATACCAATAATGGCAGTCGTTTCAGTATGTTAAGGATACATTTATATCAACGATTGAAAATTCCTTGATAGTACATTTTTCCTATATATCCTCTACTATATAGGATATATGAAAGCAAATAAATACACACATCACACGTCCTGTCTTACATTTCATTCTAAATATCCAATACTAAATGAATAATGTATCAATTCGATCTAGAAATGAATCAACAGAACCTTCTTCATTTTAGGTCTAAATTCTTCGCTTTTGTGAATACGAAAATGTGCCAATCCTTTTCTCTCCCTATCTAAATCTAATTTTCAATTGGATTGATTCATTTGAATTGATAAAATTAGGAGTTCATAAAGAAATTTTGATTAGATTATTGTATATACCACATTAAAATGAATGACATTATTATTACTGATCGGTAAAATCCATATCTGTAAAAAGGGAGAGGAGGCATTTTTTTATGGTAATAAATTCATTAATTTCGGTTATTTCTCAAAAAGAAAATGAAGAAAACAGAGGGTCTGTTGAATTTCAAGTATTCAGTTTCACCACTAAGATAAGGAGACTTACTTCACATTTGGAATTGCACAAAAAAGACTATTCATCTCAGAGAGGTTTGAGAAAAATTTTGGGAAAACGTCAACGACTACTGGCTTATTTGTCAAAAAAAAATAGAGTCCGTTATAAAGAATTAATTGATCGGTTGGATATTCGAGAGACAAAAACTCGTTAATTTAAAGAGTGATATCATTTGAACTTATTCGTTTCAATTTTGATGAACTTCTTTTTACTTTCAGCAATTCATGGAAGAATGACTCGGTAAAAAACTTATGATTGCACCAACTACAAGAAAAGACCTCATGATAGTCAATATGGGTCCTCACCACCCATCAATGCATGGTGTTCTTCGACTTATCGTTACTCTCGATGGTGAAGATGTTATTGACTGTGAACCAATATTGGGTTATTTACACAGAGGAATGGAGAAAATTGCGGAAAACCGAACAATTATACAATATTTGCCTTATGTAACACGTTGGGATTATTTAGCTACTATGTTCACAGAAGCAATAACTGTAAATGGACCCGAACAACTAGGCAATATTCAAGTACCTAAAAGGGCTAGCTATATCAGAGCCATTATGTTGGAGTTGAGTCGTATAGCTTCCCATTTGTTATGGCTTGGCCCTTTTATGGCAGATATTGGGGCACAGACCCCTTTCTTCTATATTTTTCGAGAACGAGAATTGATATATGACCTATTCGAAGCTGCCACCGGTATGCGAATGATGCATAATTATTTTCGTATCGGAGGAATAGCTGCTGATCTACCTCATGGATGGATAGATAAATGTTTGGATTTTTGCGATTATTTTTTAACAGGGGTTGCTGAATATCAAAAGCTTATTACACGGAATCCTATTTTTTTAGAACGAGTTGAGGGCGTAGGCATTATTGGAGGAGAAGAAGCACTAAATTGGGGTTTATCAGGACCAATGCTACGAGCTTCCGGAATACAATGGGACCTTCGTAAAGTTGATCATTATGAGTGTTACGAAGAATTTGATTGGGAGGTTCAATGGCAAAAAGAAGGGGATTCATTAGCTCGTTATTTAGTACGAATCAGTGAAATGACAGAATCCATAAAAATTATCCAACAGGCTCTGGAAGGAATTCCAGGGGGGCCCTTTGAGAATTTAGAAATCCGACGCTTTGATAGAGTAAAAGATACGGAATGGAATGATTTTGAATATCGATTTATTAGTAAAAAACCTTCTCCAACTTTTGAATTGTCCAAACAAGAACTTTATGTAAGAGTCGAAGCACCAAAAGGAGAATTGGGAATTTTTCTGATAGGAGATCAGAGTGTTTTTCCTTGGAGATGGAAAATTCGCCCACCGGGTTTTATCAACTTGCAAATTCTGCCTCAGTTAGTTAAAAGAATGAAATTGGCTGATATTATGACGATACTAGGTAGTATAGATATCATTATGGGAGAAGTTGATCGTTGAAATGATAATTGATAATACAACAGAACTACAAGCCATCCATTCGTTTTCCAGATTGGAATTCTTAAAAGAAGTCTATGGGATCATATGGGTGCTTGTCCCTATTTTGACTCTTGTATTAGGAATCACACTAGGTGTACTAGTAATTGTTTGGTTAGAAAGAGAAATATCCGCAGGGATACAACAACGTATTGGACCTGAATACGCCGGCCCCTTGGGAATTCTTCAAGCTCTAGCAGATGGCGTAAAACTACTTTTCAAAGAGAATCTTTTTCCATCTAGAGGGGATACTCGTTTATTCAGTATCGGACCATCCATAGCAGTCATATCCATTTTACTAAGTTATTCAGTAATTCCTTTTGGTTATCGCCTTATTCTAGCCGATCTTAGTATTGGTGTTTTTTTATGGATCGCTGTTTCAAGTCTTGCTCCCGTTGGACTTCTTATGTCAGGATATGGATCAAATAATAAATATTCCTTTTTAGGTGGTTTAAGAGCTGCTGCTCAATCAATTAGTTATGAAATACCATTAACTCTATGTGTATTATCAATCTCTCTACGTGTGATTCGGTGAGACATAAAATTTCCCCTATTTCTTTTCTTTCTAGTAAGAAAGTGAAATGAGTTGAATATATATTTTATTTTTTTATTCAGCATTCGGGTTGATGAACTAAACCAGATAGTTATATGAGTGAAATAAAACGGCTTTTGAATTTGCAGTTAAAGGCATTGAATCTCATTTCCTATGTACAAGAATGAAATGAAAGTAAATATAAGCAAAGCAGTCGAGACTGTTTACCCCAAGATTGGTTGATTAGGCATCATGGCTTGAAGCGGGTTCAAAAGATCAACTGTATGGAGTTTTTACTATCTATTAACATAGATGTATTACCATAATGGAAGGTTAATAAAAATGAGTGGATGGTTAGGAAGACCAAGATACACAAAGGATTAGTAATGGAGATTCTGTAAATTATCCAACAGGATGTACCTAAAAGGAATTCAAATTGGGGCTTTAAGTTGGTA